ATAAATTTATTAAGCTCAAATTATTAAGATAGGAATAAGCAGGTGCATAGAAAAGAAACGCTATAAATATTCCGAAATATGCTATACTGACTGAAAAAATAGCATTTATAACAAACTCATCCCAATCAAAATCAGAATTTGAATGTAAAAAGTTTATTGAGGGAGTTAACCATCTGGATAATATATCTAAATAAATTATTCCTTGACCAAAAGGAATTCCTATGGATCCAACGAACAAAGTAAATAAGACCAATATAATAAGTGGTAATAACATAGTATTGTCCGATTCATAAGGATATGTGGAAATTTTTTTATTTGGAAAATTATTAATAGTAATAAGAGACCCCATCATATTGGTTACTACATTACCAACAATAGGATATGCTTTTTTCGAAAAAAAAGAAATTCTTTGATTTTGATTCATTGTTGATAAAATCCATTTTTTTTTATTTTTTTTTATAACTTTTTGTCCTTTTTTGCCCCAGATAGATATTGAATAGAACACATTATTTTTTTTGCCGCTGTAATTTTTACAATTAATGTTTAAATGACCTTCAAAAGTAAGTAAATACATTCGAAACATATAAAATGCAGTTAATCCTGCTGTGAAACAAGCTATTATTGCAAAAATGGATGAATACAACCAACTATCATTAATAATTTCGTCTTTGGACCAAAAACAAGCAAGAGGTGGAATACCACAAAGAGAAAGTGTGCCTAATAAAAATGAAATTTTTGTAATTGGGACATATTTTGTTAAACCACCCATAAGAACCATATTCTGGCTTTTATCTGGGGAATACCCAACAATAGTTTCCATTGAATGAATAATGGATCCAGATCCTAAAAACAACAATGCTTTTGAATAGGCATGAGTGATCAAATGAAATAAAGCAGCTCGATAAGATCCCATACCTAAAGCTAACATAATATAGCCCAATTGCGACATTGTCGAATAGGCTAGACTTCTTTTAATGTCTCTTTGAGCAAGAGCTAAAGTAGCTCCTAATAGTATTGTTATTATACCTACCAAAGAAATTATATTCATTATGTAAGGTATGACTGTAAAAAGAGGAAAAAGTCGAGCTACAAGAAAAATTCCTGCTGCTACCATAGTAGCAGCATGTATAAGAGCCGAAATAGGAGTAGGGCCTTCCATGGCATCAGGTAACCATACATGAAGAGGGAATTGCGCAGACTTAGCAACCGCACCAACAAATAATAGGGAAGCACACAAAGTCAGAAATAAAGAATTGGCCCCATTATTATCAATCAAATTATTGGCTATTTCAAACAAATCACGAAATTCAAAACTCCCCGTTATCCAATAAAGACCTAAGATTCCTAAAAATAAACAAAAATCCCCTACACGATTAGTTACAAACGCTTTTTGACAAGCAGTTGCCACAAGGGGTCGTGTGAACCAAAAACCTATTAATAGATACGAACACATTCCAACTAATTCCCAAAAAATATAAATTTGTATCAAATTTGAACTAGTAACTAATCCCAGCATCGAAGCGTTAAAAAAACTCATATAAGCAAAAAATTTCAAATAGCCTTGATCGTGAGACATATAATTGTCACTATAAATAAGAACCATTATTCCAACAGTAGTAATTAATATTAACATAATGGAAGTAAGCGGATCTATTAAGTGGCCTAAATCTAACGAAAAATCATTATTTAGGGTCCAAGACCATACATATTGGTAGACTGGACTGCCGTTTATTTGCTGAATAGACAGATTGGCGGAAAAAATCATAACGATACTTAGTAATAAAACACTAGGAAAAGCCCATATACGACGAATATTTTTTGTTGCCGTCGGGGCAAGTAAAAGGCCTACCCCTATTGCTATAGGAACCGGAAGGGGGACGAAAGGTATGATCCACGCATATTGATACATATGTTCCATAAAAAATAAACTTTTTTTATTGTTAAATTGTTTCCGATTCACCAGCTCTTATATATATAATATAATATATATATATATTTAGATATATATTTTATATATTTAGAACGGAGCAAAAAAAATCAAGATATGAAAAGACTTTACTTTGATTACTTTAATAGATAGAAATAGAATAAATTTATTTGTATTTCCAATACAAATAAAAATGAAAAATGATTCCTTTTAAAAATTATTATTATTAATTTATTATTATTAATTAATAATATATGAACATATAGAATATAATATTTTCACTCATTGCATTATTACAATAATTTAGTTTAGATACATAAAACAAGTTCAAAAATTATGACAAAACAAATAAGTACTTGATTCCGAGGATCCTATGATCCACCAATAACTCAACCCGATAAACAAAATAACAAGATCTCCTTGTTTTTTTGTTATTTTCGTTAATTTATTCTGAATTCAGAATCATTAATTGGGTCTGAAATAGCCCGTTGGGGAACTAAGTGAGTTGCTTACATTTTTTTCAATAAAGCAACTTCAATTTATACTTGTGATCAATTTTATAATATTCGTCGATTTGTTACTCGTGACTTCAGTTTGCACAGAGCTGGAATAATATAAAAATTTCTGGTTCAAATCACATATCGTTTAATAAATTAATTTTAATTACTAATGGATACTAATTCTTTCGAATTTTCATTAGATATACTTTCTTGATCCTCGATCAATTACAATTAATAGAAAGAGTTTTACAGTCTAGTTCTTTAGCAAACTTCCGACCGGGAATTTTAAAAACTTTTTGTACGACAAACAAGTAATATATAATAAAGACTTGGAAAAGTCTTGGAATAATCTTAATAGATATGAACCAACGAATTCGATAATTTATAAGATAATAAATTCCCATTAATGTTTTAAACTTAATGAGATGGAATTTTCTATTGTCGTATATTGTAGGATAAAATTTTTGTGTCTACTAGACATAGGCTCAAAAAATTAGGAACAATATACCATTTTTATCTTTACAAAGTTGTCTCTTTCTCATTAGTGGGTTTTTGTGGGACGGGGATTGTTATTTCCCCATCGATTCACTTTTCACAAAAATTAAATTTAAATTTAAAAGGGCTTATTGGGTTCTGTATAGGGCTTATTGGGTTCTGTATACCGAATATATATATTCTATATTTTAACTTAACTTTAACTATAGGATAGATCAAGATACCTATCCATAAAGCGCAATACCCATTCCATAATGAATAATCATTTTATAAATATGGAAGATAAAATTTCACTTTATTGGTATATCTATAGCCTACTAATTGGTTTGACCAATACTTAATTGGTTTTATTTTTATAAATAATACCACGAATTATAGGTACGATTAAAATCCTAGCAATTTTATAGTTAATCCAGTTTTCAAGCTATCCAACAAACATTTTAAACCTCCTTACAATTCTGAAATTTTACAAGAACTTAAACCACACTGAATGGTTTTTCGTGCGGTTTTAAAACTAACAACAATTGCCCCAATCCACACTACAATTAAGTAAGATAATGATTATTGAACGTTTATTTTAAATAGTAATTTAAAGGATATTTTGAATCTTTTTACAAAATAAATATTGCAATTGCCTCCTCCAATCTCGACGATTAAAAATGAACGGGCTATTATGATTTCGAGCAAGCCGCTATGGTGAAATCGGTAGACACGCTGCTCTTAGGAAGCAGTGCTAGAGCATCTCGGTTCGAGTCCGAGTGGCGGCATATTTCTAAAAAAGAAATACTAGTAAAATAAACACTATAATAATTCCTATAATGGATAGAATCTAATTCCAGATCTCCCATCCCATTGTTGGAGGATATCCTTTTTAGGATTTTTTTATGATATTTTTGACTTTAGAACATATATTAACTCACATTTCTTTGTCGATTGTTTCAATTGTACTCACGATTTATTTGATTAACTTATTAGTCCACGAAATCGTAGGATTATATGATTCGTCTGAAAAAGGAATGGTAGCCACTTTTTTATGTATAACAGGATTATTAGTTATTCGTTGGATTTATTCGGGGCATTTACCCTTAAGTGATTTATATGAATCATTAATGTTCCTTTCATGGAGTTTATCCATTATTCATATGCTTCCTTATTTTAGAAAACATAAAAATCATCTAAGTGCAATAACTGCACCCAGTGCTATTTTTACTCAAGGATTTGCCACTTCAGGTCTTTTAACTGAAATGCATCAATCCACAATATTAGTACCTGCTCTACAATCACAGTGGTTAATGATGCACGTAAGTATGATGGTATTGAGCTATGCATCTCTTCTCTGCGGATCATTATTATCAGTAGCTCTTCTAGTCATTACATTTCGAAAAAATAAAAATATTTTTTTTAAATGTAAAAACAACCATTTTAGGTCATTTTCATTTGGCGAAATTCAATACGTGAATGAAATGAGCCATGTTTTACAAAAAAATTATTTTATTTCGTTTAGAAATTATCACAGGCATCAATTAATTCAGCAATTGGATTGTTGGAGTTCTCGTGTCATTAGTCTCGGCTTTCTATTTTTAACCATGGGTATTCTTTCGGGAGCAGTATGGGCTAATGAAGCGTGGGGATCCTATTGGAATTGGGACCCAAAAGAAACTTGGGCATTTATTACTTGGACAATATTCGCAATTTATTTACATACTAGAACAAATGCAAATTTTCAAGGCTCAAATTCTGCAATTGTGGCTTCTATAGGATTTTTTATAATTTGGATATGCTATTTTGGAGTAAATCTATTAGGAATAGGGCTGCATAGTTATGGTTCATTCGCATTAACATTTAATTGAAGAAAAGCAGTTACGAATAGAATATACAATACATAGGAATAATAGCATAAGCATAGATAACGAAAGGTTGTACGAGTTTTTGAAAATCATTTGAATCAAGTCAAGTAATGATTCAAATGATTTTCAAAAACTACAAAAGATTACAATATTACAATTTAAGTTTAAGTGAATTTATTTTATTATATAAAATATATTATTATATTATATTTATTATAAAATAAAAACTAT